GGCGAATACAACCTACTATCAGTAAGAATTTCATCTTTGGACCAAAAACAAGCAAGAGGTGGAATACCACAAAGAGAAAGTGTACCTAATAAAAACGAGGTTTTGGTAATCGGTACATGTTTTGTTAAACCGCCCATAAGAACCATATTCTGACTCTTATCAGGAGAATAACCAACAATAGTTTCCATTGAATGAATAACGGACCCAGACCCTAAAAATAATAATGCTTTGGAATAAGCATGAGTAATCAAATGAAATAAAGCACTTCGATAAGACCCCATTCCTAGAGCTAACATCATATAACCCAATTGAGACATTGTGGAATAGGCTAACCCCCTCTTAATGTCTTTTTGAGCAAGAGCTAAAGTAGCTCCTAAAAATAGTGTGATTACGCCTATCAACGCGATTAAATTCATTATATAAGGTAGAACTATGAAAAGGGGAAAAAGGCGAGCTACAAGAAAAATTCCCGCTGCTACCATAGTAGCAGCATGTATAAGAGCCGAAATAGGAGTAGGTCCCTCCATCGCATCAGGTAACCACACATGAAGAGGAAATTGTGCGGATTTAGCAACTGCACCGGCAAATAATAGAGCAGCACACAAAGTAACAAATGGAAAATTGACTTCATTATTATAAATCAAGTTAGTGAGTATTTCGAATAAATCCCGAAATTCAAAGCTACCGGTTATCCAATAAAAACCTAAAATTCCTAATAATAAACCAAAATCCCCCAAACGATTCGTTACAAACGCCTTTTGACAAGCATTTGCCGCAGTAGGTCGTGTGAACCAAAACCCTATTAATAGATAGGAACACACTCCAACCAATTCCCAAAAAATATAAATTTGTATCAAATTTGAACTAGTAACTAATCCCACCATGGAAGTACTGAAAAAACTCATATAAGAAAAAAATCTCAAGTATCCTTGATCGTGAGCCATATAATTATCACTATAAATAAGAACCATAATTCCAACAGTAGTGATTAACATTGACATAATAGAAGTAAGTGGATCGATCAAATAGCCAAATTCTAAAGAAAAATCATTATCGAGGGTCCAAGACCATACATATTGATAGATGGAACTGCTATTTATTTGCTGAATAGACAGATTCGTTGAAAAAAGCATGACTATACTTAACAATAAAACACTTGGAAAGGCCCATATACGATGAAGATTTTTTGTTGCTGTCGGAAAAAGAAGAAGTCCAACTCCTATTAACATAGGAACTGGAAGTGGAACGAAAGGCAAAATCCACACATATTGATATGTCTGTTCCATAAAAAAAAAGTTTTTTAATTCTTAGTTAATATTAATTCTTTCTGATTCACTGGACCTTACCTCTTTTTTGAAAGGAGTCAATAAAAAAATGAAGATAGCCACTAACTTAACCTAACTTAAATAGAATTTTTGAATTTTGATTTCTTTTTATTACTTATTTTTTTCTGAATTTCAGGTAAATATTTCAAATATTCAAATGAAGAGGTTACAATTGGTCAAATCATATGACAGAAAGAGATTAATTACTAGTCTCCTAGGAATTTGAAAATTCAAGTCAAATTGGGCATATTTGTTTTGTGCCGAGTTTGACAAGTTACTAAAAAAATTCTTCTTTTTTTTTTCTATTTTTAGTAATATTTTATGTGATATTCCCATATCATTCACCCATCTTATTTTCTTTTATATTTTTATAGATTTTTAGAAAAAAAAAATATTATCTAGAAAAGAAATACATAATGATGAATTAGAAAAACACAGATCTTTTTTAACAATATGAACAATAGATGTCTTTCACATCCAGCTATACCAACAAAAAATCTATTAATTTTTATTTAAATGGCAGTTCCAAAAAAACGTACTTCTGCATCAAAAAAGCGTATTCGTAAAAATTTTTGGAAACGGAAGGGGTATTGGGCAGCGTTAAAAGCGTTTTCCTTGGGGAAATCCCTTTATACGGGGAATTCAAAAAGTTTTTTTGTGCGACAAACAAATAAACTAAGTAAAATAAACTAAGACTAAGTAATAAAACATAATCTGTTGGAATAACCTAAATTGGCCTGGCTCAAAAAGTGACTCATTTCATTTCGAAAAATCAAATTTATGAATTCCATTTCTTATTGATTAACTTAATAGGGAATGGGATTCATCTCCCTCTTAGATTAGAATCTGGAGAATAAAAATGCTTCTGTTTACCTTAACGAATTGAAAAAAAAATACTTTTTTTTGGGGGGGGGTTCTATACTTTAATAGTAATAGTACGATTATCTAGTTTTCCAAGAGTTCAAGTTGAGACGAGTATAAAATACACAATAAAACAAAAACCCTAAACAAAAATAATGAACCTTTAAATTGATATTTGAACAAAATTAGATTCAGTAAATTCAATCTTTCCTAAAAAATATTGCACCCAATTGAATTTGTAAATCTAGACGATTCCTTATTCATAGGCTATTATCAGGTCAAGCCAGGCCGCTATGGTGAAATTGGTAGACACG